ACCTTCTATAAGGCCACTCCTATCTCTTCCGGCTCTAAGTGACCTGACCACTTTCATGCTTCGAATGAGAAGTTGCGCTTTCGATCTTGTTCTCAGCTCCGGGTCTGGTCCTTTAGGCGAGGCTCTTTACAGGGTGGTTCCCTTTACGGTTCAGGAATTCGTGGTTGGCTTACTTTTGTTTGTTTGGTTACAGTTCATGCCCACTCGTCATGAACCCCCGCCCGCCCCGACGCTGAGTCGCAACTCTTCCTGTATAAACCTCCTTCAACTGATTCAAGTGATTCAGTCAGTAGGAAAGTCAGTAAGAAAGTCAGATGCCTCTCCTGCAGGCCGAAACATTTCCTTTGAATAGATGCGGTTCTCCCCATTTTTGTTGCGAAATCTCACCTTTTGGAAATCTCAAATAAAGGGAAGTGGGAGTATAGGTTTTTTTGAAGACCTCTCCCTTCTCCATTATTCTAATCATTGAATTAGGTAGGACACTCGTCCTACTTCTAAGGATACATAGAAAAGGTGGGAGAGGGTTTCACTATCTCTTTTCTTTCCGAGTCTACTTTACTTCTTTTTTTTTTTTTTCTTTATGCTGTTCTGTTCGGAAAGACCAGTAAGTGGTTTTGGCATATCTTATGCAATCGATTGATTCTATCAGGTCCATTCTTCGGTAGTGCATAGGCTCCGGCTTCTTCCTCTAGCCGAGCCACTACTTGCGTGTGTGTAATTCATGGCAGTTTTTTATTATGGAGCTATTTTCTTTCTTGGATTTTATTATAGTAGAGAGCGGTAAGTTAGTGCTGTTCTAAGGAAGTGGTAGCTGTTCCAGTACACAAACAAGGTGGGTTGGGGCTTAGGAGGTATTTTGAGCGCACGCTTGTTGCTTTAATATAGAAAGGGCTTGGCATTTCACTCTTTGTTGTGGGGTTGTCACGGATTGGCCGGCCATACGGATAGGGAAGTCCAAGGAGCTTTTTCTTTGTGGAGGTTTCACATCACATTAGTCATTCCATTCCTTCCGGATAACCTAAAAGGTGCAGGCCTACTTAAGAATAGAGAGGGTACTTTATGATTTGAAAATAGGGTTCTATTACGATGTATACGATGGGATATATAAGAAGAAGAAAACTGGTTCTTCTCTTGAGCCTATTTTGTTTGATTGATCTTGCCACTTTTTTCTGGTAGGTAGGTCTGTTTTTCTCTGGATCCCGCTGAGCTGAAAGACATGAGACATACATAAAAAATCGTTTAGATCCGGACCGGGCTCTCGAAAGCTCATGTGACCGGAGGTGGGAAGATATGGGCTGGAAAAGCATGTTAATAATCACCGCAGGCCCTTATGCCCCGAGTGCTCAGCTTCGCCCCAGAAATGGAACTAACTGGAGAGTCCGTATGCGAAGAGAGGTCTCCCTTGTAACAGGAGTGAAGAATGACCCGACCCGGCCACAAGAAGACAGGCAGAGTGGCGGGGCAATGGTACCAGACGTTAAGGAGAGAGAAGTGAGTTGGTCTCGATGAGAGCCCAGGCGAGTCTCGTCTGTGATAGTCTAACCCGGATTAAGGAGATAGTTCCCTTCCTGGTCTGGGTTAGGGTTCCAAACCTGCCCTATCCGCCCCAGAGCTCGAGGTCTACTTCTACCTAGATACATACAGCTTGCCTTATCACCATTTCAGAGCCAAGCCTCCTTTTCTGATAGAGGGGAGTGAGAAAGAAATGTATTTTCGGATCGCCTAATTCAATAGCTCAAAAATAGGTGGAGTTCGCCCTTTGAAGCATAGTTAAGTGTTGCAACAGGGGGGTTGTTCAGCGAACGGGAAGCAAAGTCTCCATACCAACATTGAAGGCTTCGCAGCTATCCAGAAGATCCCCTTACTCTATACGGGTGCTAGCGCTTTACTAATATAATAGAAAGTAAAGGCTCTTCTTCTGTTCTACGAATCTAACTAATCTATACTACTACTAACTCTAGTCAGACTAGGTCTTCTAGAGTGAACTAGCATAGTCAAGTTTCTATATTTTGTGCTACTAGAACCATAAGCCGCACTATACTATACTTGACTGAACCTCCTTACGCCGGTTCAAATAAAGCAATAAGAGAGGACTGACGCGTCAGCTTCGAGGGCGCCCTTTCCTTAAGCATTTCTTTCTCCATCTAAGGTCGGGGAAGAACCTGAGGGAAAACCCGCTTTCTTACCAATTAGAAGGAAGAAAGAAGGAGCCGCTCGTCCCGGGAAACGAAGTACGCTTTGGTGAGCGAGAAGCAGCCAGGTATAGGAGAAGGGGCGGTTGGCTTAGTAAAGATAGTAAAAAGTTCCACTTGGTGAATAGTGCCTCGGCTCGGTTGAGTAATTAAAATAGCTCGGCTCGCAGCGGACTTGTTCTAGTGGAAAGACATTTATCTCTGGGAAAAATACATAAGATTTGTTCGCTAGAGCTCATCACTGAAGAATGGTGGCTTGACTTTTTGGAATTAGAGAAGAACTTCTTCGCGTGGGCGGCGTACGTACAAGGCTGTTCGGACCCCCTCCCTCTTGTATGAGGTGCGTTGCCATCGTCTCTTTCTCCTTTGCCAGGTTACGCGGCATGGATTCGTCGATTGACGAATCGGATCTTGGGCTCGCTGTCCCGCCGACGAACCAGTCTAGAAGTAGAAAGGGAAGGCAATAGAAAGAGGTCTCCCTTCCTCCCTCTGTTTGTCTTCTTCTCGCCGCTTTTCTCGTCCATCCTGCCCTGCGCCGCTTACAGATTCAGTTGCAGGTATCTAAGCATCCATTAGTTAAGGGGGTTGGGGCGCGAAGCGCAAACCGCTCTTCGATCTCCCGGTGAGTTGGATGGGAACGAGACACAGGGGGTTATCTATGAAGCATTTGAATTTCCCCTTTCTGTTGGAATAGTTGAAAGTCTTCTTCTTAGGGGATTTTTTTTTTCTTATCAACATAGAGTTGGAACTTAGCCGTGTAAGTTGCGAGTGGACCAGTGTGAAGCTTTAGCTTCGTTGCCGGCCAGAGCTCCTAGCCGACGACCGGCTACCCCTTTCGAGCTCAGCTGACCCCTTCTTGATTCAGTTTTTTCCCTATTTGAGATAGATGAATCAATGGAACTTTGATCCCCGGTTCCTGCTTGGTCAATTCCTGGAAGGCCCCTATTAATGTAATGATTGAACAATCAAAGTGCGGTTGCCGCGACTACGAGCTGCCAGCGCGCCTTTCTTTGGGTCGCTACGCTCGGGGTCGAGAACTGGTTCAAAAGTAGAAGGTGGTCCAAAACGAGCTAACGCGAGTTTTCGAACGACGCTTTTCCCGTTTTTGAACATCACTGAGATAGGCTTTTCCCCGAACCATTGACCCTTGTTCGGGAGGGAGAAGTTGATTCATTCAATGGAGCTTTATTTGTTTGATCTAGTAAGGGGGGTGTTAGAAATAAGCCACCGCCCGACGAAACAGCGGTTTACAACAGAGCGACCCGGGACATCGAGCGAAGAGCTCCAATGCGCGTATTCGGAGCTACGCGGATGCCGTAGTCGCAGAAGCCGGATCAACATCATGACAACGGCATTCTGGAAACCGTTGGGCCAGCCACAATTGGTTTAATATCTGGGTGCGTATGGCGGTACACTGAGAGCACCTTTCAAGTAGGCTGACAAAGAAAGAAAAAAGGCTTTCGTCGTCTTTTCCCCGCTTTCACCTTCGATTGCGAAGGGATTTGAGGCCGGTTTTCAATTAACTTCTCTCTCTCCGGCGAGGTTTGAACTTCGCGTGGTGGGAAGGCCTTCACGATTCGCATCTTCCCGTCCAGCAAAGAAAGTGAAGGAGAGCGGACAGCGAGTTGGAGGACGCTGCAGAACCGCGTAATTGATCCATCTGCGCTATTCCCTAATTGAAGAAAGTTGGAAAGCCTTCAGAGCCTCAGCCCCTACCATTATATTTAATAAAAAGAAAGCTGACTAGCAATCGCTCGTTTTTCTTATTAGCATGGGATTGGATGTTAATAATGAAAGACAGAACATCTATTAGAAGGCAATCCCCGGGGAATTCCTATATATTTCCGATGGATAACAATCCATCTTTCTCGCTTTCGCTCTTTCTCCCAATCAATCGCGAGGGTTCCGGGCATGAAAACGCAAGTGCCGTAATCGAACAAAACGTCCGAACGTCCGAGGACGAAAGAAAAAATGCTCCGCGGGGAACTCGTTTCATGTCGGCGTATTCGTGCCGGTTAGACGTCGGCCATGAAATCCATCACTATACCGGGAAGATCACGGGCATTCACATCTCGGTCAAACGGAACTGTGCGCGATTCTCTCGTGAATCGCCTTCAGCAAGGTATGGCATTCAGGGTCTGAACCCGGGGAGAAATCTTTCTTCATAGATACAAGATATTCGTTGCTGATCTAAAAAAGATCTTATCCCGTGGGCGTTAGCGGACGTTTTTCATTCTTCACCCGGTCCTTAGTAGCCTTTCCAAAGTCAACCTAACCGGTTACCTTTGGAAAGGCGCTAAAACAGGCCTATAGGTTCGCCTTTATATTATAATAGAAGAAGTATAATTAGATAGAAGTATATAGAATTAGCCAGATCGTCTGAAGCATGAACAGAATCGCCTTTGTTCCGAAGGCCTAGCGAGTTAAGCGAGTTCCTTTTTTTTTTCAAAGGCGGTCCTTTTCTTTCCCCGGACCGATGACTCGCTTGTTCAGTACTGCTAACTATTATAGGAGGATGCCGTCCCCTCGGGACTACCAGTAGCTTCGGTTGTTGAATCTCGTGCAAGTTAGGTTGTGGTTGTATTGGCTGCAAGCGGAACGTAGGCGCTTTAGGTGTGTGTTGACCATGCACTCTCGCGTCGTCTAATGTCGTATGTATGATAGAGGTGGTGTGGTGATTTACTTCAATGCTAATGATTATCCCCAAGGTTCAACGAATGAATGAAGCTATGATCGTACCCGGATAGAGATGATGGTCTTCCTCTGATGTCTCCAAGCCGGCCATAATAGAATAGATAGGCGAAGCAG